TAATAGGAAAAAGATAATTAGTAAATATTATTATAATAACAGAGAATATCCGATTCGAACGGATGTGGTTTTTACACCAAATAAGTTTCAAGCTTATCGCTATAAACCACTCAGCCAATTCTCTTTAAAAATATATTAAATTTTGATTAATTGATTCCTCGATGATTTGAACATCGAACATACTCTTATCAAAAGTACACTTTACCTATTAAGTTAAGGAATCATAATGTTCAAGAGCACTCAGACTTGAACTGAGAATTTGAAGTTTGAAGCTTCCTATTTTGCCAATTAAACTATACTCTTATTAATGTTTATTACAAATACATTAGGTTCTATGATTTCGGAAAAGAGATGATTCGAACATCCAGGTGTTAAAACACAATATTTAGCAAATATCTTACCTTACCCATAGCAACTTTTCCTATTTAAACAAAAATTGTATCTATATATTACGAGTCAGGTCGGCTACGATCCGACATCTACTTTCTCGACAAGAAAGTTCTTTACCAGTTAAGTTACTAACTCTTTGTTTTTTATTTATGTTAAATTTATACGGCCAACCGAATTCGAATCGGTACACATCGTTTGGAAGACGAACGGTCTACCATTAACCTATAGCCGTATTATGTTGTTTATTAATATAATAAACATTAACCGTTAATAAATACTAAATTAATAATCATTAGTTATATGAAGTATTTAATTATAATATAGTTTATATAATATATATGTAAAAACATTAAATTAGATTTACAATACATTGTGACTTATTTACCATAATATAGGTATGTAAATAAATAAATTGTTTTATTATTAACTTTAAACACAGCAAAAAACTTATATTCTTTAGCTATATATCTTATATATATATTTTAACTATATATTTCTTAACTATAAACTTATAGTTATCTTTATTAAATATTTAAAATGCCTAGTCTAAATTAATATTTTACATTAATAATATGCTTGATATGTAATATTTTATTTCATCAATTTGATGTTAAGTATATAAAGAAACTATTATGGATAATTTAGCAGTGTATGATAGAAATATATAATATTTGGTATACACCGATTAAGTTCTTTGGTAAATCAAATTAAAAAACGAAGTTAATTGAAATATCTTAGTAACTTCAGGAAAATAAATCAAATGAGATTTTCTTTTTAATTAAAAGTTAATAAGGAAATAGCCTTTAAAGTAAAACGGATAAAATCTGTTTGAATCTAGGGAAACCTTTCTCTAAGGCTAAATATCATACACTAGCAATAGTGAATAGTACCGTAAGGGAAATTTTTGAAATAGTAGGTTTATAAGCAGCTCAAATTTAATATAATAAATAAACAAGAGCGTACCTTTTGCATAATGGGTCAGCAAGTTAATATTAGGTGCGAGATTAAGTTAAAACTTAGTCCTAGACAAACCAATTATTAAATAATGAATTAGTACCTGGTGTTAGACCCGAAGCCTAGTGATCTTACCATGATCAGGGTTATAAAAGCTCGAACAGGTTATCGTTGTAAAGATATCTGAGGAATTGTGGTAAGTTAGTGAAAGACAAAACTGACTAGGATAGCTGGTTTTCTGCGAAACCTATATAAGTAGGTAGTTTAAATAATATCATTACAGGTACAGAATTGTGATCTCAGATAAATTTTAATCTATATATTAAACCTATATAGTTAGTTTATATACATTGGGGGATCGTGAAGATTTTATCAGTGAGAATTTGCTCTCGGAAGGGTAATGATAAATATTAAATTGTCAGACATAGTACGATAAGGTTGTATGTCTAAAGGGAAACAGCCCAGAACAAGAGTTAAGGTTCCAAAATTATTGTTAAGTGAAATTAAGGGAGTTTTTTTCAAATACAACCAGGAAATAGGCTTAGAAGCGGCCATTTTTTAAAGACCTCGTAACAGAGCACTAGTTTATTATTGTAAAAATAGCAAAAACAATCGAAAGAAAGTAAAGTTAAACGCACCGAAAATTTAACGGATCTAAACTATATACCGAAACCTTGTGCACAAATAAAATTTTTGGTATAAGTTATCAAGTTTATATTTGTGAGGTAGCAGAACGTTGAGTTGTTTAACACCTAGTATCATTGATATTAATAGCTATATTGCATAAAGTAATGTACAAACAATCTCAAGTGAAAATGCTGACATGAGTAACGAAAAAGGGAAAATCCCCTCGCCTTAAGCTTATGGTATTTTATTTAATTGCGGCCCCTAAATTTATTAATCTTACCTAAAGGATTGAATGATGGGAAAATAATTGTTCTATATTACAACCTTTTAGGTTCTGGAAAAAAATATATTACACAAAACCGTACCTAGAAACTACCTCAAGTAAGCAAGTAGAGTATACAAAGGCGTTTGAGATAACAATCATTAAGGAACTCGGCAAATTGACACCGTAACTTTGGGATAAGGTGTGCCATTATATTATGACAAAATAGAAATATATAAGTTTGTCATACGTATAATAGGAGACATAGAATGGTGTTGTACGACTGTTTAATTAAAACAAAGCACTTTGCATAAGATATAAATCGAAGTATTGAGTGTGATTTCTGCCCGATGTTGGCTGGTTAACGGATTTTCTTAGTATAAATTGTATGCTAGGTTTTGAAGGAAACCCCAATCAATGGCGGCCTTACCGATGAGGGTCCTAAGGTAGCGGAATACCCTGGCCGTTAAATGCGGTCTTGCATGAATGATTTAACGATACAACAGCTGTCTCGATGATTGTCTCAGTGAAATTGGAATAACTGTGCAGATACAGTTTTCTCCTAGTTAGACGAGAAGACCCTATGCAGCTTTACTATTTGTAGTTATTGAATATGATATAACAAGTTGTAGAGTATAAGGTAATTGATAATTTAACATTGAAACACCTTTACTTAGTGTATCATATTATTAGAAAAATAATCTAAAAAATTGTTGATTTTTTGGTCTAGTAGCTTAACTTTAAGAAATAGCATGTATATGTTTATCTTTTTAAGGTAACTATATATAAGTGACATTGACTATTAGATAGTTTATGCGGGGCACAGATCCCATAAATAGTACCTGGGTGTATCCAAAGTTAATATTGTAAATTTATTTTTTATAATGTAGTTTTTTGTTACTTTGTTTTATATAAATACAAACGATAACAATAAAATTATACGTTTTAATTTGTAATAAATTAAATTTTAATTTATTCAACTATAATTCTATTAAGTTAGATTAATTATATTTTTTAAGTAAGGTTTTTACTATATGGAAAATAGATGTTAATAAATCATCTTAAAATTAGATGATTTAATTTGTTTTACAGTACAACATTTATTGTACTGTAAAATGATTATTTATATAACTAGAAAAGTTTAATGGCTTAACCTTGCTTTACTGTTTGACTTACATGTCTATCAGTCGCGTAAGCGGGGCATACGATCACAAGATGCAGAAAGGAAAGGTCTTGGATTTTTGAAAAAGCTACGCTAGGGATAACAGGCTAATTGCGCAAGAGAGTACAAATTGAGTGCGCAGTTTGGCACCTCGATGTCGGCTTAGCTCATCCACATGAATGTAGGAATCATGAAGGGTACGACTGTTCGTCGGTTAAAGAGCTACACGAGCTGGGTTAAATACGTCGTGAGACAGTATGGTTTCTATCTTCTAGGAGTAATTAGAGTAAAACAAGGATAGCCCCTTCGTACGAAAGGAGTTGGGTATATTAACCTCTAGTTTATTTGTTGTTTTGTATATATAAATAAAGTTCTATAACAGATTGAAAAGACGCCTTTAAAGATTCATTAATAATCTTTATAACCAGGTTGCAAAAGGCACGGCAATAAAGCTACGTTAGTTATAAATAAATGCTGAATGCATATAGGCATGAAGTTTACCTTGGTATATTCTTAAATATACGTGGTACAATACTACGAATTATAAATTGTTTAATTTATAATTGTATAGGCTTTGACTTAAATAATTTTGATGTTTTAAGGTACAAAGTACTAATTTTGTTAACTGCTAAATAATACACTTATCGCTACACAATAATAATTGTACATGAAAAAAATTAATAATTAATTAATTATTAATATCCGAGTGCTGGAATTGGTAGACAGGATAAACTTAAGATTTATTGATATAATATCGTAAACGTTCAAGTCGTTTCTCGGATAAAAGACCCACTAGTCAAGTGGTTAAGACATAATGCTTTCACCATTACATCTTGGGTTCAATTCCCAAGTGGGTTATAAATTTTTAAAAAAGTATAAACTGTATTATTTTTAGTTAGTACAAAAAAAGTCTTAAATAGCTAATAATGAAAGTTATTATATGATAAAGCTCGAGAAGCTCAACCCGGTAGAGCGGAACTCTGAAGATGTTTAGGTTATAAGTTCAAATCTTATCTCGAGCATTTAGTTTTTAATAATACTATATAACTGATGTAATGGGTAAATATCCACACACTATTATTTACTAAAAAATAGGTATGCTGAAATTGGTAGACAGTTTCCACTTAGGATGGAATGGATAAAATCCGTGCAAGTTCAAATCTTGTTACCTATATGTCATATCTATTAATAAAATATTTCTATATGTTGTAGACTAATCGGTAAGTCATAAATTTTTGGTATTTACCTATGAGTGTTCGAATCACTCCAACATAAAGGTGGATATAGTTCAATAGGTAGAACAACTGTATGTGGCACAGTAAGTTTCCTGTTCAAGTCAGGATATCCACCCTAATGTACATTATTACAAATAGTAAAAATTATTAAAAAACAATTCGTTTAAACCTAAAATTACGTTTATAGTGTAATTAAAAATAGTAAACTAGATTCTTATGATAATATGATTTATAAGTAGATGTATACTCGCCCGAGTAGTTCAATTGGTTAGAACATTAATTTCATGCATTAATAATGAGAATTCGAATTTCTCCTCTGGCTAATACATATTTATCATGTATTTAATAGGTGACTATTTTAGACTACGACATATTATAATAAAAGGAATTAGCTTAATTGGTAGAGCAACCGTTTTACACACGGTAGGTTAGGTGTTCAAATCACCTATTCCTTAAATTATATGTAATTGAAATCTCAATAACTTTAAGTTATAATATTTAAAAGATATTATTAGTAATTAATTATTTAATAATATTATATAGAAATGATACAAGCAGCAAGAATTATTGGTACAGGATTAGCTACAACAGGGTTAATAGGAGCAGGTGTAGGTATTGGTGTAGTATTCGGTGCACTTATATTAGGTGTTGCAAGAAACCCTTCATTAAGAGGACAATTATTTTCATATGCAATACTTGGATTTGCATTTGCTGAAGCTACAGGATTATTTGCACTTATGATGGCATTCTTATTATTATATGTAGCATAATAATTTTAATTTAATGAGATACGGGTTAGAGCCAGGCAGGTTAGGCGCCTCATTTGGGTTGAGGAATTGTTATGTTCGAATCATAATAACCCGAAAAAATATTTTATAAGAGAGCTTAACTTAATGGTAAAGTATGTGACTTTTAATCATTGTAATATGAGTTCGAATCTCATAGCTCTTACATAACTTTGTTAAATGACCAAAGTATATTGTTTAGAAATATAATGATGATTAAAAAAATTTTTTAATAAAAACATTAAAATATAATATAGAAATAATAGTATTTATTGTTTAGTTAATGTATTAAAGGATAACGATAGACATAATTATCAGCTACAATTTTTTTGTATTTTCCGTTAATTACTATTAATATATTATTTCTTTGATTAATTTTTTTTACTAATAAAGAAATAAACAACTTAAAGTTTTCTGATATATCTATGTGATTAGAACGTTGATTTTTATCAAGTAATGCTAAAGACATAGGTACACTTTACCTTATATTTGCATTATTCTCGGGATTATTAGGTACAGCTTTTTCTGTATTGATCAGATTAGAATTATCTGGACCTGGTGTTCAATATATAGCAGACAACCAATTATATAATAGTATAATTACTGCTCACGCAATTCTTATGATTTTCTTTATGGTTATGCCTGCATTAATAGGAGGGTTTGGTAACTTTCTATTACCTCTGTTAATAGGAGGACCTGACATGGCATTTCCTAGACTTAATAACATTAGTTTTTGACTATTACCTCCTAGTTTAGTATTATTTATTTTTGCAAGTACTATCGAAAATGGTGCAGGTACAGGTTGAACTTTATACCCTCCATTGTCAGGTATACAAAGTCACAGTGGTCCTAGTGTAGATCTAGCTATTTTTGCCTTACACTTGTCAGGTATAAGTAGTTTATTAGGAGCTATGAACTTTATTACAACAATATTGAATATGAGAAGCCCTGGAATAAGATTACACAAATTAGCTTTATTTGGTTGAGCTGTAATAGTTACTGCTGTTCTTTTATTATTATCTTTACCTGTATTAGCTGGTGCAATTACAATGGTACTTACAGATAGAAACTTTAATACTTCTTTCTTTGAAGTAGCAGGAGGTGGAGATCCTATATTATATCAACACTTGTTTTGATTTTTCGGACACCCAGAAGTTTATATTTTAATTATACCAGGTTTTGGTATAATTAGTACAACTATTTCAGCAAGTTCTAACAAAAGTGTATTTGGTTACCTTGGTATGGTATATGCAATGATGTCTATTGGAGTATTAGGTTTTGTGGTTTGAAGTCATCACATGTACTCAGTAGGTTTAGATGTAGACACAAGAGCTTATTTTACTGCTGCAACATTAATAATTGCAGTTCCTACAGGAATTAAAATATTTAGTTGATTAGCTACTTGCTATGGTGGATCATTACATTTAACTCCTTCAATGTTATTTGCATTAGGATTTGTGTTTATGTTTACTGTAGGTGGATTAAGTGGTGTTATATTAGCTAATGCTTCACTTGACATAGCATTTCATGATACTTATTATGTTGTTGCACACTTTCATTATGTGTTAAGTATGGGTGCAGTATTTGCATTATTCAGTGCATGATACTTTTGAATACCTAAAATGCTAGGTTTAGATTACAACGTAATGTTAGGAAAAGTGCATTTCTGAATATTATTTATAGGGGTTAATGTAACATTCTTCCCTCAACACTTCTTAGGGTTACAAGGTATGCCTAGAAGAATAAGCGATTACCCTGATGCTTTTGCAGGTTGAAACTTAATAAGTAGTTTTGGTTCAATAATATCTGTAGTAGCCACTTGACTATTTTTAAATATAGTATATTTACAACTAGTTCATGGTAAAAGTGTATCAAGATACCCATGAGCTACACCTCAATTCTATACAGACTTTTTACAATTGTTACTAGCTAGAGCATATTCAAGCTTAGAGTGAGCTTTAAACAGTCCACCTAAACCTCATGCTTTTGCTAGCTTACCTGTACAATCATTTATGTTTTAACTTTAACATATAAAAAAAGTGTAGTGACATTTGTACATTACTATTAAACGCTCTCTGTCAAATTTATAGCTGTATAGTATATAACAGTATTATTTGAGATAATTATAAATTTATAAATAAATGTTGTTCCTTTTAAATGAAACTTTTACTAATGGTTTTAACTACAATCTATTAACTGTAATATCGTTACTTTCTATTATTTGCGGTATTTTTGTTATTATAAGCAAAAATCCTATTGTTTCAGTTTTGTTTTTAATAGGTTTATTTTTAAATATAGCAGGTTATCTTATGATGTTAGGTATTAATTTTATAGGTTTGTCATATTTACTTGTATATGTTGGTGCTGTGTCTATATTATTTTTATTTATTTTAATGTTAATTAACGTTAGAATTTCTGAGCTTGTTACTGATAATAACAATAGTATACCTTTAGCAATTATGATAGGTATAATATTTTATTTAACATTATATAGATTATTACCTTATAATGTAGTATCAAAAGGCTTATATAACTTTAATTTTGACGTAATGTCTAACAACGGTACATCAAGCTTTGATGATGAATACACATTAAATAATATACTTAACTCTAACAACGATATATCTTTTATTTCTTCAAAAATATGAGATGGTATTTTGTCAGAAACGTCTCATATTACGACTATAGGTAATATTATATATACTGTTTACCCTTTATGATTAATATTAACTTCTATAATTCTTTTATTAGCTATGGTTGGTGCAATAGTTATTACAATAAAACAATAGTAAAACGTATTAAAGAAATTATTTCTTTACATTTTTTCTTATATAATCTAATTTTTTATAAAACCATGTAAAAAAAAACAATTTTTAGTTATTTATTATTAATGCCTCAATTAGTACCTTTTTTCTTTGTAAACCAAGTAGTATTTGCTTTTGCTATTTTTGTGATGTTAATATATGTTTTTTCTAAATATATATTACCTAGATTTGTTCGTTTATTTGCCACACGTTTATTTATAAGCAAATTATAAATTTATTGTTTTTCAAGATGATTTTTTAATAAATATAAATATTTATTTACTATGAGTAACTTTATTAATGTTATAAGTCCACTGGACCAATTTGAAGTAAGAAATTTATTAAGTTTAGATGCACCTATATTAGGTAACTTATCATTATCTTTAACAAATATAGGGTTATATTTAACTATAGCAGGTTATCTTGTATTTATCATAGGTTTATTATCTTCAAATAATAATAAAATAGTCCCTAATGCCTGATCTATATCTCAAGAATCAATATATGCAACAGTTCATAGTATTGTAACTGGACAAATAAACGAAAAAAATGGACAAGTTTACTTTCCTTTTATGTATGTGTTATTTGTATTTATTCTAGTTAACAATTTAATAGGTATGGTACCTTATAGTTTTGCCGCTACTAGTCACTTTATTCTGACTTTCTCACTTAGTTTTACAGTAGTTTTAGGTGCTACTATATTAGGATTTAGTAAACACGGTCTTAAATTTTTTTCTTTATTTGTACCTGCTGGTTGTCCATTAGCACTTTTACCATTATTAGTTATGATAGAATTCATATCTTACTTAGCTAGAAATGTATCACTAGGTTTGAGATTAGCAGCTAACATACTATCAGGTCATATGCTTTTAAACATTCTTAGTGGATTTACATATAATATAATGACTTCAGGATTTTTATTCTTCTTTTTAGGATTATTTCCTTTAGCATTCATAATAGCATTCTCTGGTTTAGAATTAGGAATCGCATTTATACAAGCTCAAGTTTTTGTGGTTTTATCTTGTTCTTACATTAAAGACGGATTAGATCTACACTAACAAAAAAAAATAAATGTGATATATGTTGTATATAATATAGTCAATTTTTTTGAACGATTATTTAACAGTAAAGTCTTATACCTATTTATTATATAAAAATATACAAATATCGGTATTATATAGAAAATAAATTATATCTTTTTGAAATATTAAACCTATAATAGGCATTTTTTTAGTTTTATAACGACAGGAATTAGCTTTTTTATATCCATTTTATATAAACGTCAATTTAATAGTTATGTATATCTACTTTTTTTATGTCTAACTTAAATAGAAGCATATTTCAAGGTCATCCCTTTCATTTAGTATCACCTTCTCCTTGACCTTTATTTACTTGTATAAGTTTATTAACTTTAACTACTTCAGCTGTATCTGGTATGCATGGATTCGAAAGCGCAGGGTATTGAATACCTTCAGCACTTATATTAGTAATATCTAGTATGTTTTTATGATTTAGAGACGTTATATCAGAGGGTACTTATATAGGTAACCATACATTAGCTGTGCAAAAAGGTTTAAACATGGGAGTAGCATTATTTATAGTAAGTGAAGCTTTATTCTTTTTGGCTATATTTTGAGCTTATTTTCATAGTGCGTTATCACCTACTGTAGAATTAGGTGCTCAGTGACCTCCTATAGGTATAGAAGCTATTAATGCTTTCGAATTACCACTACTTAATACTGTATTATTATTAGCATCTGGTGTTACAATTACTTATTCTCATCACTCTTTGATACAAGGAAATAGAAATGGTGCTTTATATGGTGCAATATTTACTTTAGTTTTAGCTTTAGTGTTTACTGGGTTCCAAGGTGTAGAATATTCAGTGTCTTCTTTCACCTTAACAGATGGTGCCTATGGATCATGTTTTTACTTTGGAACAGGATTCCATGGACTACATGTTATAATAGGTACAATTTTTATAGGTGTTGGTTTCTGACGTATGCTAGCATACCATTTAACTGAAAATCATCATCTTGGTTTAGAATCTAGTATATTATATTGACATTTTGTTGATGTGGTATGATTATTTTTATTTTTATCTGTTTACTATTGAGGTTCTTAAACTGCATCAGTTGCCTTGCCCCTAATAAACTAATAATTAATAATAATAATAAACTAAAAAAATAAATACTTAACATTAAATATAGAAACCATAATTTAAACAACTATAAAGTTAGTACAATAATGCGTCTTAACATGCAGTGTAAAAATTTTACTTCTTTTTAAAAATGCATTTACTGTTTTTTATGATAAGTATATAATGGAGGAGTCAATAGATTAAATTTTTTAATATTTTTACTATGTTACTTATTCTTTTATTACTAATACCTTTAATAGGTATATTTATTATTTCTACTATTTCATACAATGTTAATGAAAAAGAATACTTTTCAAATCTAAAACAAATTAAATTTATAGCATTATGTACTTCAATTATTAATTTGTTTTTATCCCTGGTTGTTTTTATGTTATTTAACTTTAGCAACAATCAGTTCCAGTTTGTACAGGAATATCATAAAATAAACAGTTTTGATTTTTATTTAGGGGTAGATGGTATATCTATATATTTTGTTATACTAACTACAATCATAATGCCTATTTCCCTGCTAAGTAACTGAAGCTCTATTACAGAAAATGTAAAGTCCTATGTTATAATAATATTATTATTAGAAACACTATTATTAGCAGTGTTCCTGGTATTAGATATATTACTATTTTATATATTTTTTGAAAGTATATTACCTCCTTTATTTATATTAATAGGATTATTTGGTTCTAGCAACAGAGTTAGAGCTAGCTTTTATTTGTTTTTATATACTTTATTAGGATCTTTATTTTTACTTTTATCAATTTTAACAATGTCTTCAATAATGGGTACTACTGACTTTGATGCTTTATATAAAACAAATTTTAACTTCTACACTCAACTTTTCTTGTTTTATGGAATATTTATAGCATTTGCAGTAAAAACACCTACGATATTCCTGAATACTTGACTTTTAAAAGCTCATGTTGAATCCCCTCTGGGAGGAAGTATTATATTAGCAGGTATAGTATTAAAACTTAGTTTATATGGTATACTTAGATTAATATTGCCTCTATTACCTAAAGCTTATTTTTATTTTACCCCTGTAATATACGTAATAGGAGTGATAACAATAATATATGCTAGTTTTAGCACATTAAGAACGATAGATGTTAAAGAACTAATTGCTTATAGCTCTGTATCTCATGCTGCAGTATATTTATTAGGAGTATTTAGTAATTCAATACAAGGTATAGAGGGTGGTATAGTACTTGGTTTAGCTCACGGTTTTGTATCATCTGGTTTATTTGTATGTGCAGGTGGAGTATTGTATGACAGATCTTCTACTAGATTAATTACTTTTTATAGAGGTATTGCACAGATAATGCCTGTTTTCTCTATATTGTTTTTTATACTTTGTTTAGGGAATGCAGGTACACCTTTATCTCTTAATTTTATAGGTGAATTTATGAGTTTATACGGAACTTTTGAAAGATTGCCATTATTAGGTGCATTAGCTAGTTCTTCTATTGTATTCAGTGCGGCATACACCATATATATGTTCAATAGAATAGCTTTTGCGGGATCACTTTCAAGATTTTTTAAATTTAATATACCTGATGTAAATAAACGAGAATTTTATGTATTATTTACTTTAGTGGCATTAACAGTAGTATTGGGTATATATCCTGCTCCTATTTTAGATGGTTTACACTATAATGTTTCTTCATTAATATACTATACTAATATAGTATAAAAATATATTTATAAAATTATATTAGTAATATTATATTTACTTAAAAATATATAAACCAACATTAATTTTACATTAGAAGTTAGTACCTCATTAATATTTCTATTAGGTATAACGTAAATTTAATTATTTTTAACTTAGTTTATTATTTACAGAATAACATTTATATTTTTTTTATTTTTCAATGAGAATTTGAAAAAGTCATCCTTTATTTAGCCTAGTTAATGGTTATTTAGTTGATTCACCACAACCTTCAAATATAAGTTATTTATGAAATTTTGGGTCATTACTAGGGTTTTGTTTAATAATACAAATTGTTACTGGTGTAACTCTAGCTATGCATTATAACCCTAGTGTATTAGAGGCATTCAATTCAGTAGAACATATTATGAGAGATGTTAATAATGGATGATTAATACGTTATCTTCATTCTAATACAGCATCAGCTTTTTTCTTTTTAGTTTATCTACATGTAGGAAGAGGTTTATACTATGGTTCTTATAAAGCACCTAGAACATTAGTATGAACAATAGGTACTATAATACTTGTTATAATGATGGCTACAGCTTTTTTAGGTTACGTTTTACCATATGGACAAATGTCTTTATGAGGTGCAACAGTTATTACTAATTTAATGAGTGCTATACCATGAGTTGGACAAGATATAGTTGAATTCATATGAGGAGGATTCTCTGTTAACAATGCTACATTAAACAGATTTTTTGCACTACATTTTGTATTACCTTTTGTTCTGGCAGCTTTAGCTTTAATGCATTTAATTGCATTACATGACAGTGCTGGTTCAGGTAATCCTTTAGGTGTTTCAGGTAACTATGACAGATTACCTTTTGCTCCGTACTTTATATTCAAAGATTTAATCACTATTTTTTTATTCATTGTAGTGTTGTCTATATTTGTTTTCTTTATGCCTAATGTATTAGGTGATAGTGAAAACTATGTAGTAGCAAATCCAATGCAAACTCCACCTGCTATAGTACCTGAGTGATATCTATTACCTTTTTATGCTATTTTAAGATCTATACCTAACAAATTACTAGGAGTTATAGCAATGTTTTCTGCTATTCTTATAATAATGATAATGCCTTTCACAGATTTAGGTAGAAGTAGAGGACTACAATTTAGACCTTTAAGTAAAATATTTTTCTATGTATTTGTAGCCAATTTTTTAATATTAATGCAATTAGGTGCTAAACACGTGGAATCACCATTTATAGAGTTTGGTCAAATAAGTACAGTATTATATTTCTCACACTTCTTAATAATAGTTCCTGTAGTTAGTTTACTTGAAAATAGTCTAGTAGATTTACACTTGAGTAATAAAAAATAAAAAAAAAATTGTTAACATTATTATTAATATTTTTATTAGTTTCCAATGCCCTTACAGTAAGACGAGACAAATCAATATTATTTTCTAGAATTGTTATAAAAACTTTTTTATTAGCCTCTTTTATAGCATATAATAACATACATATTAAAGCATTAGAGAGTGGTATTGGTATTTATGGGGGTTTGTTTAATGTAACAACTATTACACAATCATTCAATATATTTATGCTGTTAGTTAGTGCAACCATACTTAGTATAACTGCATTCTTTCCTAGAAAAGTTTATGTGGAAAAACATTCATCATTTTATGGTATATTATCAAATACACTATTGTATAACAAGAACATTATAAGCAACAAAACAGGAAAACAGTTCCGTATTATAGAATATTCATTAATTATTGTATTTATAATATACGGAGGTATATTTCTTATAAGCACTGCTGATATAGTATCTGTATTTTTATCTATTGAATTACAAAGTTATGGTTTATATATATTATCTACTATATATAGAGATTCAGAACCAGCTACTGCCAGCGGTTTAACTTATTTTTTATTAGGAGGTTTATCATCTTGTTTTATTTTATTAGGGTCAGCTCTATTATACGTTAATACAGGTACTACCAACTTGGATAATATATATGTTATAACTAGTATTAATGAAATAAATAATTTTTCTAATTCAATGTATCTTTTCCAACCACATTATTTCCATATATCTTTAATTATAATGGCAGTGGGATTTTTATTTAAAGTTAGTGCAGCACCATTCCATTTTTGATCTCCTGATGTATACGATGGTATACCTACAATTGTAACTACATTTGTTGCTATAATGGCAAAAATTTCAATATTTATATTTTTTTTAGAGTTAGTGTATTACACAGAATATAATTATTTAAGTTTTTCTTGAAAAAATATATTTATATTAAGTAGCTTATTTTCTTTAATAATAGGATCTGTATTAGGGTTAACACAATCTAGAATAAAAAGACTTTTTGCTTACAGTACCATTAGTCACGTTGGATTTATATTACTAGCATTATCTATTAATACAAGCGAATCAATACAAGCATTTATATTTTACATACTGCAATACACTATATCTAATTTGAACGCCTTTATAATTTTAATAAGTATAGGATTTTCTTTATACTTATATACTTACAAAGAAGAAAAAGAGGAAATAAAAGCAAAATTAATAGATGCAGAAAACTCTCCTATACAATTGATTAGTCAAATAAAAGGATATTTTTATATAAATCCATTCATAGCTATAAGTTTGGCCATTACTTTATTTTCATTTGTAGGTATACCTCCTATCATAGGTTTCTTTAGTAAACAGATGATTTTAAGTGCTGCTTTAGATAATGGATATGTATTTATGTCATTAGTTGCTATTCTTACTAGTGTTGTAGGTGCAGGATATTATTTAAACTTAATTAAACAAATATTTTTTTATGATAACGATTATGAAATAAATAGTGCAATTAATAAATTAAATATAACAGGATATCTATCATCAGATTTTAACAAAGAATTAAAAAAAATAACTTTTACATCAAATAATATAATACTTAGCAGTTCCCTTAGTATTAGTATTTCTGTTATAACATTGCTATTATTATTATTTATTTATATACCTGAAGAATGATTTGATATAGTTAGTATATTAACACTTGCTTTGTTTACAAGATAAATGACAAGCCAAATATTCTTTTTTATATTCGTACCGATATTAGCTATAGTATTATTATTATTAAATATAATATTAGCTCCTCATAACCCATATGAAGAAAAAAACAGTGCATTCGAATGTGGGTTTCATTCCTTCTTAGGTCAAAATAGAAGTGAATTCAGTATATCATTTTTTATATTTGCCTTATTATTTTTATTATTTGACTTAGAGATATTGTTAGTATATCCTTATATAGTAAGTGCATATGTTAATGATATATTTGGTCTAATAGTTATGATGATGTTTTTCTTAATACTAACTTTAGGATTTGCTTTTGAGTTGGGTAAAAATGCGCTTACAATAGATAGTAGACAAGCTTACTATGTCAAAAAGTAAAATTTTATTAAAAATAAATACCTACATGTCAGCATTTTTAATTGTTAAATTGCTTTTTAACTATCTTTGTTAAAAGTTATTATGCTAATTAAAGCAAACATTACTATTATTAGCAAGTTATTATCAATTGTATAAGTATAAGGAAGTAAAATATAAAAAGTTAAACCTACTAATATGTATAGTGCATATGACGTGATAACCCCTGTGTCTAAATTTGATATATTTCTACTTAAAGAAACTAATCCTTTTTCCAGACCAAAAGGTCCTACGAGTTCTATTGAACCTTTATCAATTATTTTTGTTGTTTGTCCTCCTAACTTCAAGATAAAGTCTGTTACATATTTATTATAGAACATTTCAATTAAGAAACGTTGGTTAAAGAAACTAAATATATTATACCCTAATCTAGAAAGTTTAAAGTTAACTAATATTTTAGGTGTAAATTCACAAATAAATATAGATAATATACTTAATGATAAAGTAAATATTAAAGGTAAAATTTTAAAAATAACAGGTACAGCAAATTCAGTATTTAACATTATTTCATGAGAAGGATGTATGAATATACTATTATCTACAAAAAAATTAGACCCTATACCTATAAACATATCTTTAGTGATATAACCAAAAAATATGGAGAATATTGCTAAGATAATTAACGGTAAACTCATAAATATATCACCTTCATGAGCATTCTTATAATTAACAAGTGGTCCATTAGGATTAGTTAAAAAAGTTAAATATAATACTTTTACTGAATAAAGTGTAGTAAACATAGCACCTATTGTAGATATAAAATATACAACTGTACTAGAAAAATAAAATTGACCATATGCAGATTCAAGAATAAAGTCCTTAGAGTAAAACCCAGTCATAAAAGGAAATGCTACCAGACTTAATGAAGCTATTAACATTACTGAATAAGTTAACGGAAGGAAAGCTATTAATCCACCGTATTTTCTAAAATCTTGATTGTCTGAAACAGCGTGAATAACAGCACCTGCACCTAGGAACAATAATCCTTTGTAAAAAGCGTGATTAACCAAGTGAAATAAAGCTATGTTATATGATGAAAGTCCTATTGCTATAACCATCATACCCAATTGGCTCATCGTAGAATAAGCTATAACTTTTTTTATATCCTGTTGAAATAAACCTATAAGTGAACTAAATACTGTAGTAATAGCACCTATTCACAAACATAATAATAATACAGTATTACTATATTCTATAACAGGAGAACTACGCATTAATAAGTACACACCTGCAGTAACCATTGTAGCTGCATGTATTAATGCAGACACAGGTGTTGGCCCTTCCATTGCCATAGGCAATCAAACATGAAGCCCTATTTGTGAACTTTTAGCCATAGCACCAATTAATAAGCAAATACCTACCAGAGTTATTAAATTACTATTCATTAATGGTGCTATAGAAAAAACAGTGGAATAGTCTATATTACCAAATGATCATAAAATAGCAAACATACCTATAGTTAAAAAACAATCCCCTACTCTGTTTGTTAAAAATGCAGAAATAGAACTTTGGTTTGCTGCTATTCTAGTAAATCAAAAACTAACAAGCAAATAAGAACAAACTCCAACTCCTTCTCATCCTACAAACATAAGAAGAAAGTTATTTGATGTAACAAGTATTATCATCATAAAAGTAAACAAGCTTAGATAGCTAAAAAATCTTTGGTTGTGTGGATCGTGACTCATATAACCTATGGAATATACATGAACTAATAAAGAAACTATTAGTACTGGTATTAACATAGATACAGTTAAAGTGTCAAAAACAAATCCTCATGATATATTTAAAGATTCTGAATCTATTCATCTAAAAAGATTTAGATATACAGGTATGTTGTTAACACCTACTTCAATAAAGGCAATAATAGCAAACACAGTTGTAAATAAAATAGATAAACATGCAATTAAATGGGATCCACTTACTCCTACTTTTCTACCAAATAACCCAGATACTATTGAAGATAACAAAGGTAATATTATTACAGCTAAATACATTATTTAAACTCTATTGCAACAGTTCCTCTTAATCTATAAAATGCAACTAATATACCTAAACCTATCGCTGATTCAGCACCTGCAATAGCTATAATATATATAGCGTATACCTGACCTAATATGTCATCAAAGTTTAATGAAGATATCAGTATTAAAAATGTAATAGCTAATAACATTATTTCAATTGAAATAAGCATTAATATTATATTTTTTCTATTCAATACAAAACCTAATATACCTATTAAAAACAAAGTTAAAGATAAAATCATTATAGTACAAATAAAATAAGAAAATTATAATAATATTACAAGTAATAACTTTATAAGATTATGCCTATTTTATACTACCTTATAGATAGCGTTTTTTAATAAAAAAAATTATTAAATAATTAAATTTAATAATTAATACAAAACTACAATATTTATAGTAAACTTATATTACTAGGTATTATTTCAAAACTATATACAATACAAGGAATTATTATAATTATAGCAATTACAACGGGTAATAGTATAGTTCAAGAAAATGACATTAGCTGATCAAAACGTATTCTAGGGAAGGAAGCTCTAACTCATATAAACACAAAAATCATAATAGAAGATTTTATACCCAATATTAAACCGGAAATCATTCCCTCTAATAACGAGTTGTCTAAAATTTCAATGTTATTAATACCTATACCATTTAATAAATAAGATATAAACGTATAATCAATTAAATATCCACCTAAAAATAACATAGTATTTAATATACATATTAGCACTATACTACCGTACTCAGCTAAAAAGAAGAATACAAATACTACTGCAGCATGTTCTGTCATAAATCCACTAACTAATTCCGATTCTGCTTCAGCTAAATCAAAAGGTGCTCTGTTTGTTTCTGCTACAGAACCTATAAAAAATATAACAAAAACAGGGAATAAAGGCATTATAAATCATATAGCTCTTTGTGCTTCTATGTTAACAGTTAGGTTTAAACTACCCGTTAATAAAACAACAAGTAATATAGCTGAACTTAGTATAAGTTCGTAACTTATTAGCTGTGCTGTACTTCTAAGTGAACCTAAAAAAGCATACTTTGAATTAGCTGATCAACCTGCCAATAATATACCATATGTGGCAAGAGAAGAAACAGCTAACATATATAGTATACCTAAATTAAAATCTCATATTGCCAAACCAGGACCATAAGGTACAACAGCATAACCTAGTAATGAGAAGATCAGAGTTATAACTGGACCAAGAAAAAATAATCCTATGTTTGCCTGTGTAGGTGAAACATATTCTTTAAGTATAAGTTTAAGAGCATCTGCAAATGCTTGTAAAAGACCATAATATCCTACAATATTAGGACCTAATCTTCTTTGCATACTTGCCATTGTTTTTCTTTCAGCCACTGTAACAAAAGCAACTGTAAGCAACACAGGCACAGTTACTATAATAACTTCAATAATAGAAATAACTGTAGATGAATATAACATTATGAAAAAAAATATAAGCAAATCAATACCTAGTATACACTTATGTAAGTACATAGTGGTACATAAAATTTAGCTATATAAATTATCGCTATAATAATATTACTTTATACATCTAATAACATATAATTATTACAACAAATATGTTAATTAGCATTAACTGATTATATTAGGAGTATTTTCTACAACATATTTAAACATACTATGGATATGTTCACGATGGTTTACATCTAACAAATCCAATATATGAGGATGTTCTATATTATTAGTTGTCGTAGCACCTAACTGAGATAATATAGTTGAGTTCGTCTCAAAATCCATACCTCTAATATATCTATCATATAAAGCATCTTTCAGAGGAAATTTGCTATTTATATTCATATATAAATTAATAGGAATTTTATAGTTAAGTGGTATGAATCCTTTATAATTAGTAATACCATAGTCATCCAATAAGCTAGCAAATGAATGATACGTGTAAAAAGCTATTTTAGTACCTTTGATAGCTATCATAAAAGCTGAATAGTTACCTGTAAGGTTACCTCAATCATCTACTGCAACAAGTACCGTGCTGTGTAATTGGTCAACAATTTTATCAAAACTCGAGTTAACAAGGCTTTTTACTTCAACAAAACAATGTATACCAAATCTACGTTCAAAAGGTAGAGATGGAAAATATTTTTTAATAGAAAAATCAGGTCTTTTGTTAGTAAAAGTTTGTATTTGTTCAGCAGTTGGTATGAACTTGCTAATAGGAAAATAATTATGTATTAAACCTAAAGCAGCGCTACCAGTTACATGTTCTTGAGTACTAAGTGATTTTCTTATATTTATAATAGTATCATTTAACGATTGTACGTTAAAATATTTCATAGTTGAAAGATAATTAACAAACTTATATTTAATACATATTCATATAAATATGGTAGTTTATAAAATTTAGCTATATAAATTATTATTATAATAATATTACTTTATTTTAAATTAAAAACATAGACATACAGTAATAAATTTTTAATTATTTCTATTAGTTTATGGCAAAAAAATATCTAATAATTTTATTGTTCTTGTAATCAGAATAAGAATTTCTCTAATGATATAGATTCTATAACAATAGGCATAGAGCTATGTAATATACCACATATTTCTGAACATTGACCAAAGAATGATCCTTCTCTGTTAATTAGTACAGAAATTTGATTTAGTCTCCCAGGATAAGCGTCACATTTTATACCTAAAGCAGGACATGCATAAGAATGTATTACGTCTCCAGAAGATATAATAAATCTAACATGTGTAAGTTCTGGTAATATAACTCTATTATCCACTTCTAACATTCTTAAAGCTCCTTCTTCTAGATCTGATTCAGGCACTAAATAAGAATCAAACTCCAATTCTTCATCATCACCATTACTAAAATCAGGGTATTGATAACTTCAGTATCATTGATGACCTTCTACGAAAACAGTTAAAGAAGGATCTGTTACTTCATCCATTAAATATAGTAGTTTGAATGATGGAAATGCAATTAATATTAAAATTAATGCTGGAGTTATAGTTCAAATTAGTTCTATTAATGTTCCATGGTTAAGGTATTTATTGCTTATAGGAGCTTTGTTACTTACATAGTTTCTTATTATAGAAATCATTATTCATGCAACTCCAAACAAAATTATAGCTAAATAAAACATTATATTATCATGTAGTTCTATAAGTGCTTCCATTTGTGGACTAGCACTATCTTGAAAATAAAGACCTCATGGTTGAGGAGCATCACAATAAAGTGTTAAATTGTAAAAAAAATTCATCATATAAATAATAATTTTATTTTTCTCGTACATAATTATAAGTGCATAATAGGACATTTATTAGCAATATTTTAACGTATCCATACTTTATGTTGGTTAATAAATTACATTTAAAACACGCAAGTAAGACCAGAGTGACTTGAACACTCATCTGAGCTATCATGAGCAGCTTGCTTTACCAATTAAGCTATAGCCTTATAAATGATCTGCTATTTATGCGGACAAAGGATTTGCACCTTTATTTACAGGGCATGAGCCTGTTATGTTACTATTACATCAATCCGCATTAAATATTAACTATAATTTTTCTATAAAATTTATATATGTTTTTAAGCCCAGTATAAGTATCGCACTTATTTCTACCGATTACAAAACGGTTGCATTACTTTTATGCTAACCGGGCATTAATATATTATAATACAATTCTTACCTAAGACTTGAACTTAGATCTAGATATTAGAAGTATCCTGCTCTACCATTAAGCTAGTAAGAATTAAAACAACATAATGTTGTTTAAGAGATACGGAGGAATTGAACCCCTTTTTATTTGATCTGCAATCAAAATGTAAAACCTTTTACAACATATCCCTTTAACAATATTAAAACGTGTACAAGACTTGAACTTGTAGCATTTGTGTCCGTAGCACAATACTCTTACCATTGAGTTAACACGTTTGTCTGATAATTCTACAAGCCCTTAATATGAATTGAACATATATCAGAATATTAACAGTATTCTGCTCTACCGTTGAGCTATAAAGGCTTTATATATAAAATTAATATAAGTAACAAATTTTATGTACTTACCAATATAGGAAGAAAAGGAATCGAACCTTCGACAGCCTTAGCTATTGAGTTTACAGCTCAACCCATCATACCAACAAATGGAACCTTCCTTTTATATTTTTTAATGTATTGTTTATGTTTATTAACCCCGTGCAATTTCCACTACACGAACCGTATTTCGACTTAACACCAATCAAAATCATGCATACGAAAATTTTTTGAAAAAATATCTTATTCTGGTTAACAAGAGAAAAAATATAAAAAAAATCAAACTTATTGCACATACTCCTTTCAGCGCCTGACGAGTGGTTAGTACCTATCTGAGATTAAATCCACCGTGTTATGGTTACACACGATTACTAGTAATTCCTTTTTCATGCAGTCGAATTTCAGACTACAATTCATGTTATATTCTGTTTTAGAGTATAGCTAATAATTGCATTTTTGCTTCTCTTTGTACAGACATATGTGGCACGTCTATAGCCCACAATATTAAGGTCATGATGACTTGTCTTGGTCCCTGTTATCTATTCCAATATAGCGGAGAACTACTTTATTTTATAGTAAAGTAAGGGTTTACGTTAATTTAATGGATCTAACCAAAATCTCACGACATTAACTGAAGACAGCCGTGCAACACTTGTAAATTAACTCCATTTAAGTAAACTTAAATGCTTTAATGTATAATTAAATTTAAATTAACTATTCAAATTGTGGTAAGGTTTTTCGAGGGTTATCGAATTAAATAACATACTTCACTACTGGTTTCAGAAACGGTCTAATGATTTCAGTTCCTGTGTTGCCACACTACTCTTGAGGTGGAGTGCTTACACTTTCATTTATACACTTATTTTATATTTAGTATATAACACTCATAATTTTCTGCCTGGACTACTAGGGTATCTAATCCTATTCGCTCCCCAAGCCTTCGTCCCTTAACGTCAGTTTATCTATAGAGGATTGCCTTCGCCATTATACATCCCATTAGTATCAAAGAATTTCATCTCTACACCAATGGTCCTAATATTTACCTCTCCTACAAAACTCTAGTATGTCTGTACCCTTTTGGGGCTTAAAATACTGTCTAGGTACCCTTTAAACCTAATAAAGATGAATAACACTAGTCTCACTTGTGTTGCCGCGACTGCTGGCACAAGAATTGGTCGAGACACATAAATAGAAATTTGTCATTATCAGTCTTCTATTTAGAACTTTATTTGACATAGTCAATATGTATATACATACTTACATTCCCCCAAATTGCTGGTTCGGCCGTTAGGCCATTGACCAATATTCCTCACTGCTGTACTGTACATATTGGGGTTTTTTCAGACCCAATGTGGTCAATAAACCTCTCAGTTATGACTACAAGAATTAGCTAGTTAAGTCATGACCTTAACTACTACTAACTTGATTACATTATAAACATCTTAAAGCGAAATAATTTTTCTTTCTATCAAAAAAACTATAAATTAGTATATTTTTGTTTTATAAGGTATTTTATCCTTACTTTAAGGCAGTAAAATAATATATACTCACCTTTACACCACCTTACTTTTATAAATTACCTATTAATAGATAAATATATTAAATAATGTATGATTAGCATGTGTCAAGCCTTTGGACAGCGTTCAATCAGAGCCATCATCAAACTCAATAAAAATATTAATTTATATTTAATGGAGACACTAGGACTTGAACCTAGAATAACGATCTGCAAAATCGCAGTTATACCAATTTTACTATATCCCCCTTGAAGTAAGTTTCTAAAAATACGTTACAACTGTCACGCTGCTCACGTCCGAAAAATATAATTTAGCTTATGTTGTAAAGGGTATTAACTTAGGTGTACTAACTACAAAAAAGTAGTTTCTTTATATACTTAACATCAAATTGATGAAATAAAATATTACATATCAAGCATATTATTAATGTAAAATATTAATTTAGACTAGGCATTTTAAATATTTAATAAAACTACAATAATATAACTGTATAATTAATCTAATGTAAAAAATATAATTAACATAATGAATTTTATAAAGCGTACTATTATATAATAAGAGAATATAGAAAAATTATGTGTTATTTAAAGAGTATCTTAAAATTATTATAGATAGTAATTTTTACCATTTAAACTAAATATATTAGATTT